GGAGTCGTTCCCCACCCGGGAGCTACTTTACCATATTCCGAATTCAATGGTTTTAATAAACTCCCTACAGTAGTTCGTCTTGGGCCCGATGTAGAACTGTTCTCAACAGTTTGTGTAGCCATAAATCCTATTGTATTCATTGAGATCTGTTGACTTTGTATACCATTCCGTTGTAAATAAACGATCTTATGATAGATCCGTTGGGGTCTTGAAATTATATAATCATAATGGAAACAGCAACCTTAGTCGCCATCTTTATATCTGGTTTACTTGTAAGTTTTACCGGGTACGCCTTATATACCGCTTTTGGGCAACCTTCTCAACAACTAAGAGATCCATTCGAGGAACACGGGGACTAATTGAAGTAATGAGCCTCCCAACATTGGGGGGCTCATTACTTCAATTGAGAGAATCAAAAATCATTTAATCTTTTTAGTTGGAACTTTAGGTGGTTCTCGAAAAAAAATAGCGAAAAAAATTATTCCTAGAGTCGAAACTAAAAGGAATGTATAAACCAATGCTTCCATAAATTTGATCGCGGTTTACAATTATAGCTTCCCTACCTGTTTGTTTTTTCTTTTTTTTATTTTGGTAATCATCTCGAAAGAGCAAGAGTCAAAAAGCGGTGATTCAAATTCACTCCAGTACTCTATGTAAAATTCCCTCAAAAAAATAGAGGCGAAAGAAACCAAAGTGGTTTTGTATCAGACTGCCTGCCTTCTTGTAGTTGGATCCCCAAGTTTTTGGAATGCTCCAAACTCTACTTGAGCGTCTAAATCTGGGTCAATACCAGCAAAAACATCTCTGAACAAGGTTCTAGCACCATGCCAAATATGTCCGAAGAAGAAGAGCAAAGCAAAGGAAGCATGCCCAAAAGTAAACCAACCCCTTGGACTGCTACGAAAAACACCATCGGATTTCAAAGTCGCACGATCTAATTCAAAAATTTCACCCAATTGAGCACGTCTAGCATATTTTTTTACGGTAACAGGATCACTATAACTGACTCCATTGAGTTCGCCGCCATAGAACTCAACGGTTACACCTACTTGTTCAACACTATACTTCGATTCTGCCCTCCTAAAAGGAACATCAGCTCTAACAATTCCGTCGCCGTCTACCAAAACGACTGGAAATGTTTCAAAAAAAGTAGGCATACGACGTACAAAAAGCTCACGCCCTTCTTTATCTTTAAAGATAGGGTGTCCTAACCATCCAACCGCTATTCCATCTCCATTATCCATTGAGCCTGCCCTGAATAATCCTCCTTTTGCCGGATTATTTCCGATATAATCATAAAAAGCTAATTTTTCAGGAATTTTAGACCAGGCTTCTGAGAAACTTTGATTTTCTGCGAGCCCGGCGCTAACTCTTCGATATATCTCTTGTTGGAAGTAACCCTGATCCCATTGATAACGAGTGGGCCCAAATAATTCGATGGGGGTAGTTGCTGAACCATACCACATAGTTCCAGCAACAACAAAAGCTGCAAAAAAGACAGCCGCGATACTACTGGAGAGTACGGTTTCAATATTTCCCATACGCAATCCTTTGTATAGACGTTGTGGTGGTCGCACGCTAAGATGGAATAGACCCGCTAATATACCCAATGCACCTGCTGCAATATGATGAGAAGCTATTCCTCCCGGAACAAAAGGATCAAAACCTTCCACGCCCCACGACGGATTTACAGGTTGGACTTTTCCGGTTAGTCCATAAGGATCGGATACCCATATTCCAGGACCATACAAGCCTGTTACATGAAATGCACCAAAACCAAAGCAAGCCACCCCGGAGAGAAATAAATGAATTCCAAAGATCTTGGGCAAATCCAAAGAAGGTTTTCCTGTACGTTCATCAGAAAATATTTCTAGATCCCAATAGACCCAATGCCAGATAGCTGCCAAAAAGCATAAGCCAGAAAACACAATATGTGCCCCAGCTACACCTTCGTAACTCCAAATCCCTGGATTTGTTACAGTCCCTCCTGTGATACTCCAACCTCCCCATGAATTGGTTATTCCTAAACGAGTCATGAAGGGTATAACGAACATACCCTGTCTCCACATTGGATCAAGAACAGGGTCAGAAGGATCAAAAACTGCTAATTCATACAGAGCCATCGAGCCCGCCCAACCAGCAACCAAAGCTGTATGCATTATATGAACGGAAAGCAACCGGCCGGGATCATTCAATACAACGGTATGAACACGATACCAAGGCAAACCCATGGAAAATACCCCTTTATCAAAGAAAAATAAACACTACGTAACTTTATTGCATTGGAAATATACTATGACTATCCTATGGACCTTCCTTGTTCAGTGGATTTTTTTCTAACAAGGGTTAGGTTAATATTTATTCTATTCTGTTCGTAATAATGGAAGAATTATGTTCGTAGGAACAAAGAGAAACAGATTTATTCTATACTCGATAAGTACCAATACGCAATGGGAGATTGATACCATTTTCTATGAGTCAACGTGTTCATCCTTATTTATCATTAGAAGGACCTATTCGTAAAAACTTTCCTTTATTTATTTTGTCTTTCTTTCTGAATTTTTCTAATCTATGCATAAAATAAATATGATAGAGCCAATATTATTATTCTATTATTCTAAAGACAATAAAACCATATTGTTACGTTTCCACATCAAAGTGAAATATAGTATTTAGTTCTTTTTTCTTTCAATTTATGCCTATTGGTGTTCCAAAAGTACCTTTCCGAAGTCCTGGAGAGGAAGATGCATCTTGGGTTGACGTATAGTGCGACTTGTCAGATATAGTGGGTCATATGGGATTTCCCCGTTCTCTCCCCCGATTGAGATATCCTCTGTTTCGCCCAAGAAAGAGAAATTGAATCATCAAAAAATTGGAGCGTGAAGTGCAATTAGATGCATTGTTTGGGGGAATTCATAGTACTTTTATTAATTAGAAGAATTTATGGTTGGCTTTGGTTGGACTCAAAAAATGAAGTATCCAGGCTCCGTTTAGAAAAAACCCAATTGGTAATATTTCTATGATTACTACGTGTATCATAAATGATTCCTGTTTGTTATTTGTAAAGTCATAACAAAAAGAAATGGTGATGGGAAGATTTGTCCTATATGTGCAAATCAAAATCGGGCGGATCTTTACCCGGAGTAGAGCATAAACCTAAAAAGATGAAAGAGGCCCACTCAGGAACAAGAAAATACCATCGTAATTTGGATTGAATTTCGATGAAACAATACATCAATGAGAAGTTAATTCGATAAGGTTTTTGGCTTTTTTCTATTATAAGGAAGAAAAAAAAGAAGTCAAAATATGTCTTTATTGAAAAATCAAAGAAAAAGCCCTTTCATTAGAAGTTAGAAAAAACCTGCTATGAAAAAGAATAGGAAAAAAGAAAGAGGACTGGAATCTATACATTGATTATTATTTTTTTTCGCAATTTTTGTTGAACCGTATGCATCAAAAGGTGCACGTACGGTTCCTAAGGGATACAATTTTACCCTACTCAACCGACTTTATCGCGAAAGATTACTTTTTTTAGGCCAAGAAGTTGATAGCGAGATCTCTAATCAACTTATTGGTCTTATGGTATATCTCAGTATCGAGGATGATACCAAAGATCTGTATTTGTTTATAAACTCTCCTGGCGGATGGGTAATACCTGGAGTAGCTATTTATGATACTATGCAATTTGTGCGACCAGAGGTCCATACAATATGCATGGGATTAGCTGCGTCAATGGGATCTTTTATCCTGGTTGGAGGAGAAATTACCAAACGTCTAGCATTCCCTCACGCTTGGCGCCAATGAGGTTTTTTATTTGAGAGAAAAAAGAAAACTATGCCTTCGCCATATGAATATTAAGTAATAATAGCATGGCACTTCGAGTTCGATATGAAAAATTTTTGTATTGTTTTTTTCAAAAGATTCGATTATATATCGAGAGAGTAGTATGATATAAAAGGTATTTCCGAGTTTATCTTATCTATCGGAAGTCCAATTCAGCGTCACAAACTTTTTTTGTTTTCACACTGAAGGGCTCTTAACAAGATTTATGTTATAAAAAAAAAAGAGTGCGAAAAAAACAAGATTTTTACTTTTTTGCTTGGATCAAAAAGAAACTTTGGGATTGCTGAATCAAAGACAAAAAATAGAATCTATTTTAAAATAGAAAGCAACGGAGCCATCATAGTATTTTTGAACTCCCCCGAAAGGAAGGGTGGCAATTTGATCATTTACCTATCTGGGGCTGATAGCTTCTATTTTTATCTTTCTTGAATCGAAAGGTAAGGGTCAATTTAATTGTAGAGCCGTATGCAATGCACAAAAGATGATGCCCGTACGGTTGTTCAATTCTATCTTTTTCCTATTTTTCTTTATCTTTCTTTTCTGTTCGTTTCATCACACCGGATAGAGAACCCTTCTATCATCAGGGTAATGATCCATCAACCTGCTAGTTCTTTTTATGAGGCGCAAACGGGAGAATTTATCCTGGAAGCGGAAGAACTGCTCAAACTACGCGAAACCCTCACAAGGGTTTATGTACAAAGAACGGGCAAACCATTATGGGTTGTATCTGAAGACATGGAAAGAGACGTTTTTCTGTCAGCAACAGAAGCCCAAGCTTATGGAATTGTTGATCTTGTAGCAGTTGAATGAAAAAAATAGATTTTGTGCAAATCCGCTATTTGATATTTTATCTCCGAGTTTACTATTCTATTAAATAGACAAAATTTATAATCATCCGGTTAGGATCAATCTAAACCAGCCCATTATGCTATGTATATGATTCAACATGCCAACTATTAAACAACTTATTAGAAATACAAGACAGCCAATTCGAAATGTCACGAAATCCCCAGCGCTTCGGGGATGTCCTCAGCGTCGAGGAACATGTACTAGGGTGTATGTGCGACTCGTTTAGATCATGAGCTGACACAAAAAAAGCAAGAAAACCGCTTTGCAGTATGAATGATCAGTACCAGTAAATAGGATAGAATGGAAGAAGGAACTCCATTCACTATACTACAAATAAGCAAATAGATCCCTCTATTGTGTATAAAGTTTATGGTTTCCATTGGTGCAAATCCAATCACCTGAATTGAAGATGAGAAGCAATTCTCCATTGGTAGCAAATGCTTATCCATTAAGCGGAAGAAATCTTATTGAAATTCAAAAAACCATAAAAATGAAGTTCTCACTCAGTCAAGAACGGACTACGAGGGTCAGCTACCCAGCTAACTTTCCTAATTAGATACCGTTACTGTATAGGCGGGTCTCGTTGTGAAAGACCTGTTACTGAATAATTCATGGGTAGAGCCAAAGAGTGTGGTGTGAACTATACAAGTTACCAATAACATTCATTAAATGAAGTAAAGGCTCCGGTGTATAGAGAAGACCTCACCGTTTAAGAAGTAACCATAGAAACGATGGAACCCACTATTTCTTTATCCATTTAATTTAGATTTTTTTTGACTATATTTTAGACACCTAGCAAAAAAAAATTCTTATTTCTTTCGTATTTCGCAGTAAAATACCTAAAAAAATAAAAAATCGTGGTCGGGGAGGTTATAGTAGCCAAAGCCATTGGAATTTGTATTTTATACATTGGAAAAATCCGTTTGGTTATTAATAGACCAGGACGGGGAAAAGAATAACTGAAAGAAAAAAAATCAATTAGTTATTTGTCAAAGTTTTATTTATTCAATGACCAGAATTAAACGCGGATATATAGCTCGGAGACGTAGAACAAAAATTCGTTTATTTGCCTCAAGTTTTCGAGGGGCTCATTCAAGACTTACTCGAACGATTACTCAACAGAAAATAAGAGCTTTGGTTTCGGCTCATCGGGATAGGGATAAGCAAAAGAGAAATTTTCGTCGTTTGTGGATCACTCGGATAAATGCAGTAATTCGAGAAAGGGGAGTATCTTATAGTTATAGTAAATTAATACATGATCTATACAAGAGAAAGTTGCTTCTTAATCGTAAAATACTGGCCCAAATAGCTATATCAAATAAGAATTGTCTTTATATGATTTCCAACGAAATCAGAAAAGAAGTAGAATACACCGGAATAATTTAAATGGAGTTCCCCGGAGAATGAACTCCGGGAAGATGGAGTCGAAATTACTATGAGAAAATATGTAAAGTAGTCAAAATGAATGAACACATTCAATAAAAAAATATTTTTTTCCGATTCGTTTTTTTCTTACGACAGGATAATAAAATATGGATTACTAGATTATCGGATTTGTCGAACAAAACACCAATCCGTGTTTGAGTTCGAATTGGAATTATGATTCAAGTGAACAAAGAAAAAGCCTATTTATTTTTATTTCTGGTTCTAAGACCAGTAGTTCTAGTAGTCGACTCGGTTCTTTCAAATTGTTTCTCATTATTGAGAAAAGGTAACAAAGATAAAATACGAGCTTGTTTTATAGCAATAGTAATTAATCGTTGTTGTTTCAAGGTCAATCTATTGACTCGTCTAGATAATATTTTTCCTTGTTCACTAATAAATCGACTAATTAAACTCATGTTTCTATAATCAATTCGATCCCCCGATTCAATCGGGGGCAAACGCCTACGAAAAGATCGCTTGGATTTAAGAAAAGGTCGCTTGGATTTATCCATGGTTTGTTTGTTTAGTTTATTTCTTTATTATCCCGAAAATCCTATTTGTTATTTTAACTCCCAATAGGATTCTTTTTTATTTAAATAAAATATGTTCTATATAATGTCATTTTTGCCCTTTGAAGGATAAGACATGTTTGGTTCGATCTATTTCTTTATTTCCCCATGAATCATATGTTTGTAACAATAGGGACAGAATTTTCTCAATTCTAATCGATTAGGCGTATTGTGCCGGTTCTTTTGAGTAATATATCTGGAAATGCCCGTTGATACCTTCTTAACACCGTTTCGGATACAACCGGTACATTCTAAAATCACCGTTACTCGCGCATCTTTCCTCTTGGCCATGAACCTCCTTTGGGTTTTTGATTTACTCAACTCTTCTATTTTGATTCGAAACGAAGAAAAAGAAAGGAAGGAAAAAATAGAAGTTACTAACTGGAAATCCAACTCTAAAAGATCAAAATCAATAAAGTAATAATAAATCAAAGCAAAGCCACAGTAAATAATAAGTAAAACAATGATTTTGAAACGCTATTTCAACCCGAAGGGCGGTATTTCAATTAAAGATCTTGTATTCGTGCCCTAGACCCGAATTTTCCTACTCTATCCCCATGCCCCTATTTGTTATTATCATTTAATTCGAATTTGAACCCAAGCCTCGCAAACGTCGAATCCACTTTTATTCTTTCTCTTTCATCCCTTATTCTAAAAATAAGAAAAAAGGGAAAAAAGAGAAAAAGAGAAGGGGGAGAGATTAGTCACAGATATTTGATTCTATCTCTAATTTTCTTCATTCCTTCCGAATGTCAATAATTAGAATGAATTAGAATGAAAAAAAGGGGAATGTCAACGCATCCGGGAAAAAACG